TCACACACTCATATTCCGGAAATACAGAAACAAAGAAATTCCACGGTCGAACTACCAAAAAATAGAATGGGCTAAAAACGACCTAAATGCTTCACTTTGTTTTGTATTGAAAAGCTATTTAGTAGTTCTTGTGAATCTAATTCATTGAAATTCCGTCCAGTAAAATGGAAGAATTATAAATCTCCAAAATAATAGATAGGAATATCGCAAATAGAGCCATTGCGATACCCATCAAAGGAGTAGTTCCCCAACCGGGAGCTACTTTACCATATTCCGAATTCAATGGTTTCAATAAATCCCCTATAATAGTTCGTCTTGGACCAGATCTAGAACTATCCTCAACGGTTTGTGTAGCCATAAATCCTATTTTGTATTCATTGAGAGCCGTTGACTTTGTATACCATTATATTGTAAATAAATGATCTTATCATAGATCCGTTGTGGTCTTTAAATTATATTAAAATTATATAATAATGGAAACAGCAACCTTAGTTGCCATCTCTATATCTGGTTTACTTGTAAGTTTTACTGGGTATGCCTTATATACTGCTTTTGGGCAACCCTCTCAACAACTACGAGACCCATTCGAGGAACACGGAGACTAGTTGAATTAATGAGCCTCCCAATATTGGGAGGCTCATTAATTCAATTGAGATAATAAAAAATCATTTCATCTTTTTAGTTGGAACTTTAGGCGGTTCCCGAAAAAAGATAGCGAAAAAGATTATTCCTAAAGTCGAGACTAAGAGGAATGTATAAACCAATGCTTCCATAGATTCGATTGTGGTTTACAATTATAGCTTCCATACCTGTTTATTTTGGATCGTCTCCCGGATAACTAAAGAGAAAGAGTCAAAGAAAAGGCAGCAATTCAAATCAAGATTTATCCGGTACCCTATATTATGTTAAACTATGTTAAATATTATGTTAAACTATGTTAAATCACAAAAATAAAGGTGAAAAGTAAGAAATCAATCTTGTATCAGACTGCTTGTCTTTTTGTAGTCGGATCCCCAAGTTTTTGGAATGCTCCAAATTCTACTTGAGCATCCAAATCTGGGTCAATACCGGCAAAAACATCTCTGAACAAGGTTCTAGCACCATGCCAAATGTGTCCGAAGAAGAAGAGTAGAGCAAACGAAGCATGTCCAAAAGTAAACCAACCCCTTGGACTGCTACGAAAAACACCATCGGATTTCAAAGTAGCGCGATCTAATTCAAAAATTTCTCCCAATTGAGCACGTCTAGCATATTTTTTCACAGTAGCAGGATCACTATAACTGACTCCATTCAGTTCGCCGCCATAGAACTCCACAGTTACACCTACTTGTTCGACACTATACTTCGATTCTGCCCTTCTAAAAGGAACATCGGCTCTAACAATTCCATCTCCGTCTACCAAAACAACCGGAAATGTTTCAAAAAAAGTAGGCATACGACGTACAAAAAGTTCACGCCCTTCTTTATCTTTAAAGATAGGGTGTCCTAACCACCCAACAGCTATTCCATCCCCGTTGTCCATTGAGCCCGCTCTGAATAATCCCCCCTTTGCTGGATTATTGCCGATGTAATCATAAAAAGCTAATTTTTCCGGAATTTTAGACCAAGCTTCTGATAAACTTTGATTTTCGGCTAGCCCAGCACCAACTCTTCGATATATTTCTTGCTGGAAGTATCCCTGATCCCATTGATAACGAGTGGGACCAAATAATTCAATCGGGGTAGTTGCTGAACCATACCACATAGTTCCAGCAACAACAAAAGCGGCAAAAAAAACAGCAGCGATACTACTGGAAAGGACGGTTTCAATATTTCCCATACGTAATCCTTTGTATAGACGTTGGGGCGGACGGACACTAAGATGGAATAGACCTGCTAATATGCCCAATGTCCCTGCTGCAATATGATGAGAGGCTATTCCTCCCGGAACAAAAGGATCAAAACCTTCCACACCCCACGCTGGATTTACAGATTGTACCCTTCCAGTTAGTCCATAAGGATCGGACACCCATATTCCAGGACCATACAACCCCGTTACATGAAATGCGCCAAACCCAAAACAAGCCAGCCCTGAAAGAAATAAATGAATTCCAAAAATCTTAGGTAAATCCAAAGAAGGTTTTCCCGTGCGTTCATCACAAAATATTTCTAGATCCCAATACACCCAATGCCAAATAGCTGCCAAAAAGCACAAGCCAGAAAACACAATATGTGCACCGGCCACACCTTCGTAACTCCAAATACCCGGATTCGTTATAGTCCCTCCTGTGATACTCCAACCGCCCCATGAATTGGTTATTCCTAAACGAGTCATGAAAGGTATAACAAACATACCTTGTCTCCACATTGGATCAAGAACAGGGTCAGAGGGATCAAAAACCGCTAATTCATATAGAGCCATCGAACCGGCCCAACCAGCAACTAGAGCTGTATGCATTATATGGACAGAAAGCAAACGACCCGGATCATTCAATACGACGGTATGAACACGATACCAAGGCAAACCCATGGAAATACCCCTTTATCAACGAAAAATAGACACTATGTAACTTTATTGCATTGGAAAAAAACTATGCTATGGACCTCCCCTTTTCAGTAGATTATCTCGAGGAAAGGATTAAAATATGTTCTATTATTTTAGTAATAATGGAAGAGTTCTGTTTGTAGGAACAAAAAGAAGCAGATCTATTCTATACCCGATAAGTACCAATACGCAATGGTAAGGGGGCGGAATCCCGCTTTCATTTTCTATGAGTGAAAGCATACATATTTGTTCATATCATTCAAAAGACCCATTCTTAAAAATTTTCTTTTTTAGTCATAGTCATATTCATTCTGTCTTCTTTTTTTTTTTATTTTTTGTTATGGAACTTATTAAATTTTTGGATAAACTATGATAAAGGCTAATCTTATTAAGACAATAAACCCATTTTTACGCTTCCACATCAAAGTAAGATATAGTACTTAATTCTTTTTTTCTTTCATTTAATGCCTATTGGTGTTCCAAAAGTACCTTTTCGAAGTCCTGGAGAGGAAGATGCATCTTGGGTTGACGTATAGTGCGACTTGTCAGATATATTGGGTCACATGGGATTCCCCCATTCTCTCCCCCGATCGAGATATCCTCTCTTTCGCCCAAGAAAGATTGATTGAATTATCAAAAATTTGGAGCGTGAAGTGCAATTATATTTATTTTGTTTTTTGGAGGGGGTATCCAGATTAATATTATCAATTAGAATAATTTATGGTTTAGAATAATTTATAGTTGGCTCAATTGGACCAATAAAATGAAGTATCCAGGCTCCGTTTAGAAAAAACCCAATTGGTAATATATCTATGATTACTATTTTTATCATATTCTATTTATAAACAGGAGCGATCTCAAACTGTTTAATCAATCGAGTAATATAACGAATACATTGAATATTTGGCGGAAGACATGAAATAAATTAAAAAAAAGCCATAGCAAAAACACGTGGTATTGGGGCATTTGCCCTATATGTGCAAATAAAAATCGGGCCGATCTTTACTCGGAGTAGAGCATAAACCTAAAAAAATTGAAGAAGCCCATTCCGGAACAAGAAAATGACATCGTGATTTGGATTCGATCTCGATGAAACAATAAATCAATGAGAAGTTCGTTCGATAAGTTTAGTAGATTACTTATATATATATATATATTTTTTTATAGGTAAAGTAAACAGACCAAAACTAATCTTTCTTGAAAAATAGAAGAAAAAAAGCCCTTTGTTAGAAGTTAGAAGGAGCCCACTCTGAAAAAAGAATGAGGGCTGTAATCTACACATTGATTCTTTTTTTTTCGCGATTTTTGGTAAACCGTATGCATCAAAAGGTGCGCGTACGGTTCCTAAGGATACAATTTTATCCTAATCAACCGACTTTATCGAGAAAGATTACTTTTTTTAGGCCAAGAGGTTGATAGCGAGATCTCGAATCAACTTATCGGTCTTATGGTATATCTTAGTATAGAGGATGATGTCAAAGATCTGTATTTGTTTATAAACTCTCCCGGAGGGTGGGTAATACCCGGAGTAGCTATTTATGATACTATGCAATTTGTACGACCAGATGTACAGACAATATGCATGGGATTAGCCGCTTCAATGGGATCTTTTATTCTGGTCGGAGGAGAAATTACCAAACGTCTAGCATTCCCTCATGCTCGGCGCCAATGAGTTTTGTATTTGAGAGAAAAAAGAAGACTATGCCTTCGCCATATGAAATATGACTATTAAGTAATAATAGCATGGCATTTTGAATTCGATATGAGAAATTTGTTTTTATTTTTTTTTTTCAAAAACTATTAGATTATATATCGAAAGAGTAGTATGAGATAAGGGGCATTTCCGATTTTATCTGATCTATCGGAAATCTATTGCAGCGTCACAAACTTTTTTGTTTTCACGCCAGAAGGCTAATTATGTTATGAAAGAATACAAAAAAAAAGAAACTTTGGGATTGCTGAATAAAAGACTAAAACTAAATAAATATATAAATATAAAGCAACGGAGCCATCATAGTATTTTTTAACTACTCCAAAATAAAAGGAAGGATGGTTATTGGATTATTTACCGATCAGGGTCTGGTCTGATAGACCCTATATTTTTTGTTTCTTCGATGGGAGGTAAAAGCGAATTCCATTGTAGAGCCGTATGCAATGCGAAAAAGATGCCTGTACGGTTGTTCAATTCTATCTTGTTTTTCGTATTATTATTCTTTATTTTATTTCTTCTCTTTGATTTATCTTCGAGATAGAAGAACCATTTATTATGTTATATAATCAGGGTAATGATCCATCAACCTGCTAGTTCTTTTTATGAGGCACAAACGGGAGAATTTATCCTGGAAGCGGAAGAACTGCTGAAGTTACGCGAAACCATCACAAGGGTTTATGTACAAAGAACGGGCAAACCCTTATGGGTTGTATCCGAAGACATGGAAAGAGATGTTTTTATGTCAGCAACAGAAGCCCAAGCTCATGGAATTGTTGATGTTGTAGCGGTAGAATAAAAAATAGCAGGGATTTCGCGCAAATACGCAATTTTAAATTTTATCTTCTTATATCTTATATTTAATATATCTATTAATATAGAATTATTAATATAGAAGTAATGCCTAATCATCCGGTTAGGATCGATCTAAACCAACTCATTATGTATACGAGTCAACATGCCAACTATTAAACAACTTATTAGAAAGACAAGACAGCCAATCAGAAATGTCACGAAATCCCCCGCCCTTGGGGGATGCCCTCAGCGACGAGGAACATGTACTAGGGTGTATGTGTGACTCGTTCAGAGCATGGACTGGGACAAAAGAAAAGAACCAATTTTTCCAGTATCAGTGGTCAGTACCAATAAATAGGATAAAATGGAAGAACTCCATTCACTATCTAAAAAGGATCTATCATATCCTTCTATTGTGTATCAAATTTTATGGTTTCTATTGGTGTAAATCCAATCGTCTCACTTTTCAATTTAAGATGAGAAAGAATTTCCCATTGGTAGCAAATGGTTATCCATTAAGCAGGGGAAATACTATTTAAATTATTAAATTAAAAGGCAGAAAGATTATGCCCTTACTCTTGCAACAACGGACTAACAGGGTCAGCTACACAGCTAATCTTCATAATTAAATATCGTTACTATACTATATAGGTAGATCTCATTGTGAAAGACTGATTACTGGATAATTCATGGGTAGAGCCAAAGAGTGTGAACTGTACAAGTTAACAATAGCATTGATTAAATGAAAGAAAGGGCTCCGGTGTATAGAGGGGACCTCGCCGTTTAAAAAGTAACCATAGAAACGATGGAACCCACGATTTTTTTATCCATTTAGATTTACTACTTTTTGTTTTTATTTAATATGCTTTTTTTAATATCTAGTATCACTATCAATACAATTTCTTATTTCGATGTGAAATGCCTAGAAAAAAAGAAAAAATTGTGGTCGGGAAGGTTATAGTAGCAAAAGCCATTGGAGTTTTTATTTTATACATTGGAAGAATCCGTTTTGTTATTAATAAACTAGGAAAGGAATAACTGAAAGAAAGGAAATCAATTAGTTATTCATCGAAGTTTCATTTATTCAATGACCAGAATTAAACGAGGAAATATAGCTCGGAGACGTAGAACAAAAATTCGTTTATTTGCATCAAGCTTTCGAGGGGCTCATTCAAGACTTACTAGAACTATTACTCAACAGAAAATCAGAGCTTTGTTTTCGGCTTATCGGGATAGAGGTAGGCAAAAGAGAGATTTTCGTCGTTTGTGGATCACTCGGATAAATGCAGTAATTCGCGGCAAAAGCGTATACTATAATTATAATAGATTAATACACAATCTGTACAAGAGGCAGTTGCTTCTTAATCGTAAAATACTTGCGCAAATAGCTATATTAAATAGAAATTGTCTTTATATGATTTCCAATGAGATTATAAAATAAGTATATTGGAAGGAATTCATCGGAATGTTTTAAATTTAAAATGGAGTTCACTGGAGAATTAACTCCGGGAAGGTAGAATAGAAATTAGTATGATAAAATATATAATAATATGATAAAGTCGTCAAAATGAACAAACAACACGTTCAATAAAAAAAGATTTTTTCTTTTTTTTTCTTATGATACGACAATAAAATCTGGATTCGCGAATTTTTCGAACAAAATATCAATCCGCCTTTGAATTCGTATTGGAATTGTGATTCAAGTGAAGAGTAAACCTATTTCTTTTTGATTCTAAGACCAGTAGTTCTAGTGGTCGACTCACCTCTTTCAAATTGTTTCTCATTATTAAGAAAAGGTAACAAAGATAAAATACGAGCTTGCTTTATAGCAATAGTAATTAATCGTTGTTGTTTTAAGTTTAATCTATTCATCCGTCTAGATAATATCTTTCCTTGTTCACTAATAAATCGACTAATTAAACTCATGTTTCTATAATCAATTCGATCCCCCGAGCCAATCGGGGGCAAACGCCTACGAAAAGATCGCTTGGATTTAAAATAGAGTCGCTTGGATTTATCCATGATTTGTTTATTCCTTATCCCGAAAATCCTATTTCAATGAGGGATTTTGTTTTGTTTATCTTTAAATATTTTAAATATATATATATATAATATATGTCATTTTTAATCTTCCTTGGAAGGGTGACATACAAGTGATCGGATCGGTTCGATTTATTTCTTTATCTCCCCATGAATTGTATGTTTGTAACAAAAGGGACAGAATTTTATCAATTCCAATCGACTAGGTGTATTATGTCGATTCTTTTGAGTAATATATCTGGAAATACCAATACTCATTGATTCCTTATTAGCACCATTTCGATTAGCACTATTTCGAGTACAATTGGTACATTCCAAAATAACGGTTACTCGAACATCTTTACCCTTGGCCATGAACCTCCTTTGGATTTTTGATTTACCCAACTATTCCATTTTCCGATCCAAAGAGAAGAAAGGAGCGAAAAAAAAAATAGAAGTTGCTAACTCGAAATCAAATTATGAAAGATTTCGTTGAAATCAAGATAGTAATAAAATAGTAATAATAAGTAATACAATGATTTCTAACTACATTTGATTTCTAACTACATTTATAATCCCAGTATAGTATTTCATTTTTCATTTAAGTATTTTGTATGATATTGTTGACCTAGCCATCAATTTCCATTTACGTTCTCATTCTCTTATCTTATTAATTAAAATTAAATTTAAATTAGAGTCCCGGCCCGAGTTCAGAGTTTTACTGAAGTTGAATCCACTTTTATTCTTTCTCTTTTCGAACTTATTCTAATTTAATTTTAAAAATTCTAAAATTAAAAGAAGGGAAGGGGAGGGATTAGTCACAGATATTTGATTATATCTCTAATTTTCGTCACCCCTTCCCATGTCAATAACTAGAACTAGAATTAAAAAAAGGAGAATATCAACGCATCTGGGAATAAACGATTGATCTCTATCAATAGACCTGCTAAAGACCCGAACCATAGAGTACTTACTACCGGTGCCACGGAGAGATATGTTTTTAGATCTCGCATTTAAAATCCTCCTTCTTTATTGTAATTTGTAATACATATATGATCAGACGTATATGTAGTTAATGATCACTTATATTTGTATGCGGAATCCCTAATTCAAATTGAAATGTACAACGATCTAATTCAAATTGAAATGTACAATGATTCAGCAGCTATTCCTTTTCTTAAAAAAAAATACGTCTTTTTATGTCCCAGCATTCCCGAAAAATATTATATTCATTTTTTTTTAATTTTTAAGCGGGGTTAATTATACGTTACGTATGTATATAAGTCTTTTATTATATATTATAATTAATTATTTATATTAATTATTTATTATAATTAAATATATGTTATATGATATGAGATAAAAAAGAAGAAATGACAAGATAATTTTTGTATATGAATGGAGAAAATAAAGATGTGGAAAACAATACAGGTATTCTCTACAATGACACTGTCGACCAATGGAAAGGGATGTAGCGCAGCTTGGTAGCGCGTTTGTTTTGGGTACAAAATGTCACGGGTTCAAATCCTGTCATCCCTACCTATTACTTATCTTATGAGCCGTAACGAGGGATTAATTGAAATTGATTAAAATTGGGTATAAGCAATCTTTAATTTTACAATATTCTATAATAATAGTAGATGCATGCAAAAATATATTAGGGTTACAAAATATTTATAAAGTAAAGCGCTCTTAGTTCAGTTCGGCAGAACGTGGGTCTCCAAAACCCGATGTCGTAGGTTCAAATCCTACAGAGCGTGATTCCATTCTTGTTATTCTTAGGTCAAAATTACATGGATTAAAATTAAAACAAGTAGTAGGTCAATAAAAAAAAAGAGATATTAATTAATCAAAGGTCCAACTGATCGCCACGTCTGTATTGTAAATATGCAGTTACAAATAATCCAGCCAAAGTAATAGGAATTAGACCTAAGACAATTCCAAATAGCAAAACTTCAATCATTTCATTTGTTTGAAAGGGGAAAGGGAGAGGTAATATCTATTCTTAAATATTAATTCGTATTGCACATGAATCTCAATGACCAAGAATTGAAAATTGACACGGTAAGAAACTATAGAATATATGGAATACCATGGAAAGATTTCTTTTTTTTATGAATTGTTCATTCAATTAATTTCAAATAAGTCGTATCTTGTTTAAACTGATAAATAGAACTGAAGTTATAGTTAAAACCGCTAGTAGAAAACCGAAATAACTAGTTATGGTAGGCATAAAGAGTCTAAATGAAATATGTTCTTTTTTTATACATATGTTTATAAAGCACTTCCCTAAATTTCAATTTTAGTTTTGAAAGATACAAACAAGGATAAGCAAAAATACCAATTGAAAGAATAAGTTCAATTGAAAGTTTTTGATTCAGCAATTATTATCATTATAGACAGTAATAACAAAAATAGAGTGACATAGGTAATAAATCAACTCATCATCTGTGATATCTAATCATCCCGTGATTCCGAATCAACGGATTAGATTCATTGTGCAACTCTTAAAAACTAATATTACTATACTAATATAGTATTACTAATATTAGTATTTATAATTCTAAATTATATTTATAATTAATAATTATAAATAATAAAAAACTGTGTTGGGTAACTTCATTCTATTATTGAATCGAATATATTGTGTATTTTCGAACCAAGAATGACCTTATAGTATAATGCCTTTTATTACTTTCCTTTTTTTACTTTAATTTGAACTCATTAGATTCAGTAGTAGGCTCATTCACATAATATCTCGAATGAGAAGAAAAAGAGTTTTGAGAAGAAAAAGAGTTTCGAACGATTAGATCCTTCGAAACTAGGTTATACATTTTGTCTTTACATATTTCAAATTAGAAAGCCCCGACCTTCTAATTAGGTCAAGAAAGACCCAAAGGGTCTAATACAACAATGCTTGCATCGCGAATATTGATTATTATTTTATTCCTTGT